AATAAATTGCCTGATTAAAGGATTACTTTGATAGAGTAAAATAAATAATTGAAAAATTATATTTATTAATAAATTTTATTATATTTAATAGAATTAAACTATTTCTAAAAGAATCAAAAACTTTTGTGCATCTTACACTAAAATATAAAACAAATTTAAATTTTTATAAAATTATTTTTATTATAACATTTAATGATAATAATGATATATTTATTTCAAAAAACAATAATTTTATAAAAAAGATAAGCTAATAAAAGCTATTAGGTTCATACCCTACTTATAAAGGTCCACTCCTTTTCTTTTTAATTTTTAAGTTTTCATTTAAATTTATATTTTTTTTCACTCTATTTTTTGGAACTTTAGTAAGAATTTCATCTATATCTTGATTGAGAATTTGAATAGGATTAGAAATTAATTTATTATCATTTATCCCCCTAATTAATAATAAAAAAAATATTTTTCTTTCAGAATCTTCTATTAAGTATTTTTTAATTCAAGCTATAGCCTCTGCTATATTTTTATTTTTAATTATTATATTTTTTTTTATAGTAAGAATAGATTTAAATAAGAGTTATCTATTAATAATAAATGTTTTATTTTCATCTTTAATAATTCTTAAAATAGGAGCTGCCCCTTTTCATTTTTGATTCCCCAGAATTTCAGAAGGAATAAACTGAACAAATAATTTAATCCTTATAACATGACAAAAAATTGCCCCAATAATAATTTTATCCTATACAATAAATTTTAATTTTTTAATTTTTATTGTAATTTGTTCAACAATAGTAGGAGGATTGGGGGGATTAAATCAAACGTCATTACGAAAATTAATAGCTTTTTCTTCTATTAATCATATAGGATGAATAATTAGTAGAATAATATTAAATGAAAATTTATGAATAATATATTTTATTTTTTATTTAATTTTATTAATAAATATTTTTATTTTAATAAATGTGTTTAATATTTATTATATAAATCAAACATTTATAATAATATTTTCTAATAAATATTTTAAAATTATTTTTTTTTTATTATTATTATCTTTAGGAGGATTACCTCCATTTTTGGGGTTTTTCCCTAAATGAATAATTATAGAACTTTTAATTTCAAATAATATATTTATATTAATATTTTTTATAATTTTATTTTCTTTAATTACATTATTTTTTTATATCCGAATTACTTATACAGCTTTTATTTTAAATAATAAAAAAATAAACTGAACTTTAAAAAATAATTCTAATAGAATAAAATATAAAACATTAATAATTTTCTCTATTTTTATAAATTTTTCTTTATTATTAATTAATTTAATTTTTATTTAAATTTTTATTGTTAACTTAATAATAATTTTAAATTAATTTTTTTTTTATAATTTTATTTTATAATTTTATTTTATAATTTTATTTTATGATTTTATTTTATGATTTTATTTTATGATTTTATTTTATGATTGATTATTCAACTTTTAAAGAAAGTTTTAAGTTAAGTTAAACTATTAACCTTCAAAGTTAAAAATAAAAATAATTTTTAAACTTTAATAAAATATTTATTCCTTTAGAATTGCAGTCTAATATCATTAAAATGACTATAAAGTTTGATGATTAAAGAAATTTAATTTCATTTATAGATTTACAATCTAACACTTTTATCAGCCATTTAATCATTAAATAATTAATTAAATGCGACAATGATTATTTTCAACAAATCATAAAGATATTGGAACACTTTATTTTATTTTTGGAGCTTGATCCGGAATAGTAGGTACCTCATTAAGAATTCTAATTCGATTAGAATTAGGACACCCTGGTTCTTTAATTGGAGACGATCAAATTTACAATGTAATTGTTACAGCTCATGCTTTCGTAATAATTTTTTTTATGGTTATACCTATTTTAATTGGAGGATTCGGGAATTGATTAGTGCCTTTAATACTTGGTGCTCCTGATATAGCTTTTCCTCGAATAAATAATATAAGATTCTGATTATTACCCCCATCTTTAACCCTTCTTCTATCTAGCTCAATAGTAGAAAACGGAGCGGGAACTGGTTGGACTGTATACCCTCCTTTATCTTCAAACATTGCTCACGCGGGAGCTTCTGTAGATTTAGCTATTTTTTCACTTCATTTAGCAGGAATCTCTTCAATTTTAGGGGCTGTTAATTTTATTACAACAGTAATTAATATACGATCTGAAGGAATTTCATTAGATCGAATACCTTTATTTGTGTGATCAGTTATTATTACAGCAATTTTATTATTATTATCTTTACCTGTTTTAGCAGGAGCTATTACTATACTTTTAACAGATCGAAATTTAAATACCAGATTTTTTGACCCGGCAGGAGGAGGAGACCCAATTTTGTATCAACACTTATTTTGATTTTTTGGGCATCCCGAAGTTTATATTTTAATTCTTCCAGGATTTGGGATAATCTCTCATATTATTAGTCAAGAAAGAGGAAAAAAAGAGACTTTTGGAGCTTTAGGAATAATTTATGCAATACTAGCTATTGGACTTTTAGGTTTTGTAGTATGAGCTCATCATATATTTACTGTTGGGATGGATGTTGATACTCGAGCTTATTTTACGTCAGCTACAATAATTATTGCTGTACCAACGGGAATTAAAATTTTTAGTTGATTAGCAACACTTCACGGAACACAAATTAGCAACTCTCCTTCTATATTATGAGCTTTAGGATTCGTATTTTTATTTACTGTAGGAGGATTAACAGGAGTCGTTTTAGCAAATTCTTCAATTGATATTGTTCTACACGATACTTATTATGTAGTAGCTCACTTTCACTATGTATTATCAATAGGAGCAGTATTTGCTATTATAGCAGGATTTGTACACTGATATCCTTTATTTACAGGTCTGACAATAAATGAAAAAATATTAAAATCTCAATTTTTCATAATATTTTTAGGAGTAAATCTTACATTTTTTCCCCAACATTTTCTCGGGTTAGCTGGAATACCTCGACGATACTCTGATTATCCTGACGCATACACTTCATGAAACATTGTATCTTCAATTGGATCAACAATTTCATTTATTGCTATTATTTTTTTTATTTACATTATTTGAGATAGAATCTCAAAAAACTATAATTCTTTATATCCTATTCAATTAAACTCCTCAATTGAATGATTTCAAAAAATACCTCCTATAGAACATAGTTATGCCGAATTACCTTTAATTAATAGCTAATTTTATTAACGCTACATTAAAAAAATTATTTTAAAATAAATTTCTAATATGGCAGATTAGTGCAATGAATTTAAGCTTCATAAATAAAGTAATTACTTTTATTAGAAAAAAATTAAATGGCAACATGATCTAATCTAAATTTTCAAGATAGAAACTCTCCTTTAATAGAACAACTAACTTTTTTTCATGATCACAGATTATTAATTTTAACAATAATTACTGTAATAGTAGGATATTTAATAGGAATATTATTTTATAATAATTTTACAAATCGATTTTTATTGCACGGACAAACTATTGAAGTAATTTGAACAATTATTCCAGCTATCGTTTTAATATTTATTGCGCTACCATCTTTACGACTTTTATACTTATTAGATGAAATTAGAAAGCCTACTCTAACCTTAAAAACTGTAGGTCATCAATGATATTGAAGATATGAATATTCAGATTTTAAAAACATCGAATTTGACGCTTATATAGTACCAATAAATGAGATAAATGAAAATTCATTTCGCCTACTAGATGTGGATAATCGTATTATTCTTCCTAATAACAATCAAGTACGGATTTTAGTTACTGCAGCCGATGTTCTTCATTCTTGAACAATCCCGGCTCTTGGAGTAAAAGTAGATGCAACACCTGGACGATTAAACCAAACCAATTTTTTTATAAACCGAGTAGGATTATTTTATGGACAATGTTCAGAAATTTGTGGAGCAAATCATAGATTTATACCTATTGTAATTGAAAGTGTTCCAACAAAAAATTTTATTAAATGAATTAAAACAATAAATTAATAAGTTATTTAAATATTCATTAGATGACTGAAAGCAAGTACTGGTCTCTTAAACCATCTTATAGTAAATTAGCAATTACTTCTAATGAAAAAATTAGTTAAATATTATATAACATTAACTTGTCAAGTTAAAATAATTAAATTGTTAATATTTTTTAATCCCACAAATAGCCCCAATTAGATGATTAATTCTATTTTTTTTATTTACTTTTACGTTTTTTTTATTTAATATTATAAATTATTTTAATAAATTATTTATAAATTTAAATAAAACCTTAAAATCTAACAACGACAATAAAAAAAATTACTCAATTAATAATTACAGTAATTGAAAATGATAACTAACTTATTTTCTGTATTTGATCCATCAACAACTATCTTTAACTTATCATTAAATTGAATAAGAACTTTTATCGGATTATTAATTATCCCTTATTATTTTTGATTTTTGCCTTCTCGAATTTCTTTATTGTGAAATAAAATTATTTATACATTATTTAATGAATTTAAAATTTTATTAGGACCAATAAATAAAAATAATACTTTTATTTTTACTTCTTTATTTACTCTAATTTTATTTAATAATTTTTTAGGATTATTTCCTTACATTTTTACTAGAACAAGTCATTTAACAATAACATTATCTTTAGCTTTACCTTTATGATTATCTTTTATGCTTTATGGGTGATTAAATAATTCTCTTCACATATTTGCCCACTTAGTACCACAAGGCACCCCCTCAGTTTTAATACCATTCATAGTATGTATTGAAACTATTAGAAATATAATTCGTCCAGGAACATTAGCCGTACGATTAACAGCAAATATAATTGCAGGACATTTATTACTTACTTTAATAGGAAATACCGGTAACTCCTTATCAATAATTTTATTATCTTTATTAATTTTTAGACAAATAGCTTTATTAATACTAGAATCAGCAGTTGCTATTATTCAATCTTATGTGTTTGCTGTTTTATCTACTTTATACTCTAGAGAAGTTAATTAAAAAATAATTATATAAGCTTATATTAATGTCAACACATTCTAATCACCCATTTCATTTAGTAGACTATAGCCCTTGACCCCTTACGGGAGCTTTAGGAGCATTATTTACAGTTTCTGGCTTAGTAAAATGATTCCATATATACTCAATAGATCTATTTATTTTAGGAAATATCATTACGCTATTAACTATATATCAATGATGACGAGATGTTTCACGAGAAGGAACTTTTCAAGGCCTACACACTTTATTTGTAACAAATGGACTTCGATGAGGTATAATTTTATTTATTATTTCTGAAGTATTTTTTTTTATTAGATTTTTTTGAGCTTTTTTTCATAGAAGTTTATCTCCTAACATTGAAATAGGTAATATTTGACCCCCAATAGGAATTTTAGTATTTAATCCATTTCAAGTGCCTTTATTAAACACAGCCATTTTATTAACTTCAGGAATTACTGTTACTTGAGCTCATCATAGACTAATAGAAAATAATCACTCTCAAAGAACTCAAGGATTATTTTTTACAGTATTATTAGGAATTTATTTTACAATTTTGCAAGGATATGAATATGCAGAAGCTTCATTTAATATAGCAGATGCTGTATATGGATCAACTTTTTTTATAGCTACAGGATTTCATGGATTGCATGTATTAATTGGAACAACTTTTTTATTAGTATGTTTAATTCGACATATTAATAATGCTTTTTCAAAGAGCCATCATTTTGGATTTGAAGCGGCAGCCTGATACTGACATTTTGTTGATGTAGTTTGATTATTCCTTTATATTTCAATTTATTGGTGAGGAGGCTAAACAAATTAAATTAAACTATATAAAATAAAAAATAAAATTATAACTTAAATTAAACTATTAAAAAATAAATTAAATTTATATAATATAAAAAGTATAGTTAACTTCCAATTAACAAGTCTAAAATATTTAGTATAAATAATTTTATTAACAATAATAATAATTTTAATTATTTTATTTATTAGAAAACTAGTAATAAGAATTTCTTTAATTATTTCAAAAAAAACTCTAATTGACCGAGAAAAAATTTCTCCATTCGAGTGCGGGTTTGACCCTATAAATTACTCACGAATTCCATTTTCAATTCGATTTTTTTTAATTACTATTATTTTTTTAATCTTTGATGTAGAAATCACATTAATTTTACCTATTATTATAATAATTAAACAAGCGAATTTAATAAATTGAACAGTTTCAAGAATTTTATTTCTATTAATTCTATTATTAGGTCTTTTTCATGAATGAAATCAAGGAGCTTTAAATTGAAACTTCTAATTTATTAATTAATATTAATAAATAAGGTTATAGTTAAAAATAACATTTAATTTGCAATTAAAAAGTATTGATAAAAATCAATTTTCCTTATCATAATACAAATAATGTATAATATATATATATAATGAATATGAAACATTTAAATGTAATTAGTTTCGACCTAATAAAAAATGATATATTTCATTCTTATTCTTAATAAAATTAATTAAAATAAATTATTATATTAATTGAAACCAAAAAGAGGTATATCACTGTTAATGATAAAATTGAATAATTATGTTAATTCCAATTAAAGAAATAAGAAGCTTCAAAAAAAAGCTGCTAACTTTTTTATTTAATGGTTTAAATCCATTTTTATTTCTTTTTTTTAAAATAAATAAATTTATATAGTTTAAAAAACATTACATTTTCACTGTAAAGAAAAAGAAAAACTATTTCTTTTATAAATTTATCTAAAAATTTTATTAATTTCCTTAATATCTTCAATATTATGCTCTATTATTATAAGCTATTTAGATTAAAAATTAAAAAATAAAGTTAATTTTTTTTTTGAAAATTATTTTTTATTAAATAAGAAATATTACTAAAAAAATTAATCAAAAAACAATCATTAATATAAAAATTTTTAAATTATTATTTTGTAAGAATTGTATATAAATAGTTATATTTTTTATAAAAAAATTTTTTAAATTTTGAGAACCAAAAAACTCCAACCAACCAAAATCGAAGGTTTTAACTATAAATTTACCATAATTTAAAGGATAAAAAACAATTGAAATAGTAGACAACAGCGGCATAAACCACATAAAAGAACTAAAATTTCTTAATAATATATACATATAAGATTTATTAATAAAAAAAAAACTATAATAATTTAAAAATAAACCTATAAAACCCCCTAAACCACAAACAAATAAAATAAAATTTTTTAAATAAAAAGGTAAACATACACAATAAAAAGAAGAAAATATCAATCAATTTAAAAGAGATCCCCCAATAACAGCTATAAATATAAGGCCCAATATACTTTTTATTATAACAAAACCCTCATCGTTTAAACCATTTATAGTTATTAAATTAAAATCACCTATTAAGGAATAATAAACTAATCGAAAAGAATAACAAACAGTTAAACCGGTAGAAATAAAATATAAAACAAAAGAAAAAAAATTTACATTAGAAATTATAACTAACTCTAAAATTAGGTCTTTTGAATAAAATCCAGCTAAAAAAGGTATTCCACATAAAGCTAAATTTGCTAAATTTAAACAAGAAATACTTAATGGCATAGTTTTTACTAAAAGACCTATATCTCGAATATCTTGAGAATTTTTTATATTATGAATAATTACTCCTGCACACATAAATAATAAAGCTTTAAATAAAGCATGTGTTAAAAGATGAAAAAAAGCTAACTTAGGAAAACCTATAGAAAGAATTCTTATTATAAGACCTAATTGACTTAAAGTAGATAAAGCAATAATTTTTTTTAAGTCAAATTCAAAATTAGCACAAAAACCAGCTATAAATATTGTTAAACCACCAATTAAAAGTAAAAAACTAAAAACAAACTCATTACTTATTAATAAAACATTAAATCGAATTAATAAATAAACACCCGCAGTTACTAAAGTAGAAGAATGAACCAAAGCTGAAACGGGAGTAGGGGCTGCTATTGCAGAAGGTAATCATGAAGAAAAAGGAATTTGAGCTCTTTTAGTTATTGCTGCTAAAACGACCATATACAAAATAAACTTTATTTCAAAATCTAATTTTATAATATCTAAATAAAAAATATAATTTCAACTTCCATAATTTAATATTCAAGCAATAGCTAATAATAAAGCAACATCACCAATTCGATTAGAAAGCGCAGTTAATATACCAGCATTATAAGATTTTACATTTTGAAAATAAATAACTAAACAGTAAGAAACTAAACCTAAACCATCTCAACCCAATAAAATTCTAATTAAATTTGGACTAATAATTAAAAATATTATAGAAAAAACAAATAAAACAACTAATAAAATAAAACGACTCAAAAATTTTTCTCTACTTATATATTCTTTTCTATAAAAAATAACTAAAGATGAAATCAGTATAACAAAAGATATAAAAATAAAAGATATTCAATCAAATAAAAAAACTATAACAATATCTATTGAATTAATAGAAATAATGTTTCATTCAATAAAATAAGTTAACTCAAAAAATAAAAACAAAACTCTAAAAAAAAAAAAAATTATTCTAAAAAAAAAAAATAAATAAAAAAATAAATTACACAATGAAAATTTTAAATAAAACACGATTTAAAATGAAATCTCATATTTTTGATACCACAAATCAATATTTTTTATTAAATTATTTAAATGAAATAAAAATTAAAATAAGTAAAATATAAAAACTAAAAAAGCCAAAAAAAACATAAAGAACTTTTTAAAATTAAAATATTTAATGGAAACCAATGAAAAAATAACACTATATATTCACGAATAAAAACATTAAAAAAAGAAAAAACAGCAGAATATAGTTTACCCTGCTGACTTAAAGAAAATAAATATAAAGAATAAGCAGCACTAAAGAAAGAAATTAAACTAAGTAAAATTATTGAATTAAAGGATCAAAAAATAATACTATTTAATAAACTAATTTCTCCTAATAAATTCAAAGTAGGAGGAGCAGCTATATTTCCCGCACATAAAAGAAATCATCAAAATGAAAGTCTAGGTAAGAAATTTAATATACCCTTATTAATTATCATTCTTCGACTTCTAATTCGTTCATAACTCATATTTGCTAAACAAAATAAACCAGAAGAACATAAACCATGAGCTAGTATTAAAGTATAACTACCTCTTAACCCTCAATAAGTAAAAGTTAATAAACCAGATAAAACAATACCTATATGAGCAACAGAAGAATAAGCAATTAAAGATTTCATATCAATTTGACATAAACAAATAAATCTAATTAAAACCCCACCAACTAAACTAACTGAAATAAAAAAATAATTATAAATTATACCAAAATAAATCAATAAAGGAAATACACGCAATAAACCATAACCCCCTAACTTTAATAAAATTCCAGCCAAAATTATTGAACCAGCTACAGGAGCTTCTACGTGAGCTTTAGGAAGTCATAAATGAACTATAAATATAGGTATTTTTACAAAAAAAGCAAAAATTATAGAAAAATAAAAAAAAAAATATAAAACAGAGTTAAATAAGTAAATAAATATATTTAAAAATAACAAATTATTGTAAATATAAAAAATAGAAAACAAAAGAGGTAAAGAAGCAAACAAAGTATAAAATAACAAATAAATCCCAGCTTGTAAACGCTCAGGTTGATATCCTCAACCTAAAATTAAAAATAATGTGGGAATTAGACTTCTTTCAAAAAACAAATAAAACAAAAAAATATTAATAGAAAAAAAAGATAAATATAAAAATAAAAGTAAAAAAACTAACAAAAAAATAAAATAATTAATATTATTATTTAATTTATAAACTATTTTACTTGATATAATCATTAAAGAACAAATTCAAATTCTTAAAATAACTAACCCATAAGACAATAAATCACTACCTAAAAAATAAGAAATTTTATTATAAAAGTAATCATAAGAAAAAAACAAAATTAAAAAAAATATTAAAAAAAATAAAAAATTTTGAACCATTCAAAAATTTTTTTTATTTAAACTTACTGGAATCAAAAATAAAATTATAAATAAAATTTTTAACATTGTAAAATAGAAAAAGAATTAAAATAATCATTCCCATGAGTACGAATTAAAGACACTAAAATAGCTAAACCTAAAGCTCCCTCACAAACACTAAAAGTTAAAAAAAATATAGTAAAATACAACTCAAAATTAAAAAAATTTAAAAAAAAAAAAAAAAAAAAAAAAATTGAAAGAACAATAAATTCCAATCTTAAAAGTGAAGATAATAAATGCTTCCGAGATGAAATAAAAGAAATAACTCCTGAGAAAACTAAAATAGTAGAAAACCCTATAAAAATTATTATCATTAGTAGTTTTAATAATTTAAAAAAAATATTGGTCTTGTAAATCAAATTTAAGATTTTTCTTTTAAAACTTTAATCAAGAAAAAAAAATAATTTTATCTTTAATCTCCAAAATTAATATTTTTAATTAAACTATTTCTTGAAAAATCGAATGACAAAAACTATTTTAACAATAACATCTTTTTTAAATAGACTTCTTTTTATTTTAATAAAACATCCTTTATCTATGGGTATTATCCTTTTAATACAAACAATATTAATTTGTTTAATATCTAGAATAAGATCAAAAAACTTTTGATTTTCTTATGTTTTATTTTTAATTTTTTTGGGGGGTATATTAATTTTATTTATTTATGTAATTTCTTTAGCATCTAATGAAATATTTAGATTTTCATTAAATTTGTTTATAAAGATATTTTTATTGTTTATTATTTATTTATTTTTAATATTTTTTATAGATAAATATTTTTTCCAACAACCGTTAATTATAACGATAGAAACTTTAAAATTAGAAAATTTTAACTATTTAAATATTGAAAATAGTTTATTATTTAATAAATTATATAACTTTCCTACAAATATAATTACAATTTTATTAATAATTTATTTATTCTTATGTTTAATTGCAGTATGTAAGATTATTAATATTTATGAAGGCCCATTACGACCAAAATATTAAATATTTATATATAATTTGATATAAATTTATATATATATATATATATATAACGTACAAAAATAAAATGAATAAACCTTTACGAACTAACCATCCCTTATTTAAAATTATAAACCACGCTTTAGTAGACTTACCAGCCCCCTCAAACATTTCTTCTTGATGAAATTTTGGTTCTTTATTAGGATTATGTTTGATTGTACAAATTCTTACCGGATTATTTCTTGCTATACATTATACAGCAAATATTGAAAGAGCTTTTAACTCAGTAAATCATATTTGTCGAGATGTAAATTATGGCTGACTATTACGAACATTACATGCTAACGGAGCTTCTTTTTTTTTTATCTGTATTTATTTACATGTGGGCCGAGGTATATACTATAATTCTTTTGTATATATGTATACATGATCAATTGGAGTAATCATTTTATTTGTGGTAATAGGTACCGCATTTATAGGATATGTTTTACCTTGAGGCCAAATATCTTTTTGAGGAGCGACAGTTATTACAAATTTACTTTCAGCAATTCCCTATTTAGGAACAGACTTAGTACAATGATTATGAGGAGGATTTGCTGTTGATAATGCTACTTTAACTCGATTTTTTACTATCCACTTTTTACTTCCTTTTATTGTTCTAGCTTTAACTATAATTCACTTATTATTCCTTCACCAAACAGGTTCTAATAATCCTTTAGGAATTAATAGAAATTTTGATAAAATTCCATTTCATCCTTATTTTTCATTCAAAGATTTATTTGGATTTATTATTTTAATTACATTATTATTTTTTTTAACAATTGTCGACCCTTATGGACTAGGAGATCCCGATAATTTTATTCCAGCTAATCCTCTTGTCACACCCCCTCATATTCAACCAGAATGATATTTTTTATTTGCTTATGCCATTTTACGATCAATCCCTAATAAATTAGGAGGAGTAATTGCTTTAGTATTTTCAATTGCTATTTTATTAACTATGCCATTCTCTCATTTTTATAAATTTCAAGGTATTCAATTTTATCCAATAAATCAAATTTTGTTCTGAATTTTTCTTAATTTAGTAATTTTACTTACATGAATTGGAGCTCGACCAGTAGAAGACCCTTATATTTTTGTTGGACAACTTTTAACAGTTTTATATTTTTCTTTTTATATTATTAACCCTTTAATATCAATATGATGAGATAAATTATTAAATTAACAGTTATATTTAACTATTAGAATTTAAATTTTTAAATTATTAACATAATCAATGAGCTTGAATAAAAGCGTATGTTTTGAAAGCATAAGATAAAAACAAATTTTATTGATTTTTGTACTAATTAATATTAATTAAAATAAAAAAATTTTTACTGATAAGACAAAAATTAAACTATTTAAAGAAAAAGGTAAATAAGACTTTCAAGATAAATTTATTAATTTATCATATCGGAAACGAGGTAAAGTACCTCGAACTCAAATAAATAAAAAGGAAATAAATAAAAGCTTTAAATAAAAGAAAAAACTAAAAATATTAGAACCAAGAAATAAAACAGAAAAAAGTATTCTTATAAATAAAATTCTTGAATATTCAGCTAAAAAAATTAAAGCAAACCCCCCACTTCTATATTCTACATTAAATCCAGAAACAAGTTCAGACTCCCCCTCAGCAAAATCAAATGGTGTTCGATTAGTTTCTGCTAAAGAAGTACTAAATCAGACTAAAGAAATAGGAAATAAGATAAAAATAAATCACAAATATTCTTGAAAAAAATGAAAATAAAAAAAATTATAACTTAACGAATAAAAAACAACAGATAATAAAATTAAAACTAAACTAACTTCATAAGAAATAGTTTGAGCAACTGCCCGCAACCCACCTAATAAAGCATAATTAGAATTTGAGGATCAACCAGCGATTATTACACCGTAAACACCTATTCTTAAACAACAAATAAAAAATAAAACACCAAAATGAAATCTATATAATTTTAAAAAATAAGGTATACATAATCAACCCGTTAAAGAAAGAAACAAAGAAAAAATAGGAGAAGCATAATAAATTAAATAATTTGACATTATTGGAAAAGTTTGTTCTTTTGTAAATAATTTAATTGCATCACTAAAAGGTTGAGGAATACCAACAAATCCTACTTTATTTGGACCTTTACGAATTTGAATATATCCTAATAATTTACGTTCTAATAATGTTAAAAAAGCTACCCCAATTATTACAAAAATAATTAATAAAACTCTTCTAAAATAAGGAATAAACAAATCTTTTAATTCTATAAAATTCAATACTAAATATAATTTTTAATTATATAAATAAATTCTAAATTTATTGCATATTATCTGCCAAAATAGTTTAAAACAATAAGAACAAAAAAAATAATTTTTTTTAAAAAAATTTAATAGTAATCAAAAAAAAATATTTTAAAAAATTTATACTTGGTCCTTTCGTACTAAAATATAACAAAAAATTTTAAGATAGAAACCAACCTGGCTTAAACCGGTTTGAACTCAGATCACGTAAGAATTTAATAGTCGAACAGACTAAAATTTTTAACTTCTACACCAAAAATTACTCTTAGTCCAACATCGAGGTCGCAATATTTTTTATCGATTAGAACTCTCTAAAAAAATAACGCTGTTATCCCTAAAGTAACTTAAATTTTTAATCAAATATTGGATCAAAAAAAAAATATTTAAATAAAATTAAATTTAAAAAATAAAAGTTTTTAAATTTTATTATCACCCCAATAAAATATTTTTTTAAATAAAAATATTAAAATTCTAATGAATTTTACTTAAAAAAATATAAAGCTTTATAGGGTCTTATCGTCTTTAAAAGTTATTTTAGATTTTTAACAAAAAAAAAAAATTAAAATAATTTTTTAAAAAAAGTATTTATTTTATTCAACCATTCATACTAGTCTTCAATTAAAAGACTATTGATTATGCTACCTTTGCACAGTCAAAATACTGCGGCCTTTAAAAAAATTCAATGGGCAGGTTATATTTTTTATAGATTTTTAATTTAAAAAACAATGTTTTTGTTAAACATTTAAATAAAAAATTTTGCTGAATTATTTAAAAAAAATTAAATAATTTATAGACAATTTTAAAATTTTTAAAATTTTACTAATTTAATCATTTTTATTTTATTTTTTAAATTTTAATAAATATTTTAATAAAAAATTAAATTTTTATAAAAATATTTTTTTTAAAAATTATTAAATAAAAACATATTTTTTAAAAATATCTATTTTTAAGATTATTTAATTTTAACAAAAGTTTAATCAATTATAAAATTTTATTTAAAAGATCATCCCTTTAAATATTTAAATTAAAAAATAAAATAATTTAATTTTAAAAACTATTAAAATTAAAAATATTATTTTTAAAAATAAATTTAATTTATTTCTTAAAAAACTAGATAACTTAAAAAACGATTAACTTTTTATTTCTAATTAAAAATTTATAATTTTTTTTATACAAAAAAATATAATTTTAAATTAAATCTTTTTAATTCGAGAAAAATAAATTTATTAAAATTTATTAAATCAATCATGATACACAAGGTACAAAAATTTAATTTTTCTTTTTAAAAATTAAATTTTTAAACTATTTCAACTTTCTTTTTCAATACTATTAACTTATAATAAATTTTATTTGTTTAATAAACTATACTAAAAATAAAAATTAATCTAAAATTATTTTTAATAAAACAAATTAAATAAACTAATTTAAATACAAATAAATTAATAATTTTTTTTATAAAAAAAATAAATAATCAATTTAAATTGATTTGCACAAATTTATTTTCAATGTAAATGAAATGCTTTACTAATTAAGCTTTAAATTGTTTTTCTAGATACATTTTCCAATATATCTACTATGTTACGACTTATCTCATCTTAAATAACGAGAGCGACGGGCGATATGTGCATATTTTAGAGCTAAAATCAACTAATTTTTATAATATTAGTTTACTTTTAAATCCAATTTTTAACAATTATTTAAAATTATTTTCCAAAAATAAAAATTATTGTAATTCATTTAAAACTTAATTATAAACTGCACCTTGATTTGACATATTTTAATAAAAACTTTATTTAAAATTAAATTTAGAAAATTATTTTATTCTTTTAAAATATTCTGATGACAACGATATACAAATTTTAAAAATTTAAGTAAGGTAAATTGAGGATTATCATTTACATAACAAATTCCTCTAAAAAGTCTAAAATACCGCCAAATTATTTAAGTTTTAAGAATATAAAATTATTTCTTCTACTACCTAATAAAAAAAAATAAAATTTAAATAATAGGGTATCTAATCCTAGTTTTTTTATTAAAATTATTTAAATATATAATAATAAATTTAATTTTAATTATTTAAAAAAAAATTTCACTTAATTTTTTAAAATTACAAAATTTATAATTTTTCTTAAAATGTTAAATTACTTTAAACAAAATTAATAATATAAACTTAATATATAAAAAATTTTAATTAAATTATTTGTATAACCGCGATTGCTGGCACAAATTTAATCAATTTTAAATATAAATTTCTTACTCAAACATAAATTAAATAAAAATATTAATTACTGAGATTTTTTTTTTATTATTTATTTTTTTAAAATAAATGAATTAAACTTTTAAAAATATATGTAAAAAAAATTATAAATCAAAAAAATTTACTATAATAAAATATTTTACAATATAAAATTTAAAACAAATTAAAATAATAAATTTTAAATTATTTTTAAAATAATAAAAAATTTTAGTTAAATTAATAATAAGATTTTTAAATTTTAAGTTAAATTTTATAGTACAAAGCTCAAAGGTGTATTTCAACACAAGCCTAAAAATTTCACTTAATTTTAAAAATAAAGTTCATACCCCCTGAACTAATTTTTTTAAAAATTTATATTTAAAACAAATTAAAATAATAAATTTTAAATTATTTTTAAAATAATAAAAAATTTTAGTTAAATTAATAATAAAATTTTTAAATTTTTTAGTTAAATTTTGTAACACAAAGCTAAAAAAAATATATATTTTAATATAAAACTAAAAAAAAAATAAAAATTATTAAAAATAAAATAAAATTATAAAAAAAACCTTTTTTTTTAAAACTTATACCCCCTAACTAATTTTTAATTTAATTTATATTTTAAATAATTAAAAATTAATTATTTTTTAAATTTAATTATAAGCTTAATTATTAGTTTTAAAAATTTAGTTTCCTAAAATAAAATTTTATATATTAAGTATATATATATAATATTTATAATAAAAATTTATATATATATTTAATATAATATAACTTATTTATCGTATAAATAGTATAAACTTTATTATTAAATTATTAATAATTTAATTGTTTAATCTCCCAATATTAAAATTCTAATAGGACTATAAATGAACATTCACAATTTATAAGAATAATAATATATTTATGTAAATTAATATTAATATAAATAATAATTAATTAAATAAACATTTATATATATAAAATTTCATATTTTTTTTTACTAAATTTATTTATTTAAAATTTTTTTGTTTAATTTTTTTTAATTTATTTTTTTATTTATTTGTTTTAATAAATAAATAA